ATAAAACAGTTGACGATAAGTATACTAAAGAGAAAGAACCTTATTTTTGTAGTTCTTATGATGCACTTGGAGCTTATCGGCAGAAACGAATAAATTTAGATAGTCCTTTGTGGCTCCGGTGGCGACTCGATCAGCGTGTCATTGCCTCAATAGAAGTTCCCATCGAAGTTCAATATGAACCTTTGGGTACCTATCATGAGATTTATGAGCACTATCTAATAGTAAGAAGTGTAAAAAAAGAAATCCTTTGTATATACATTCGAACCACTCTTGGTCTTATTTCTTTTTATCGAGAAATAGAAGAAGCCATACAGGGATTTTGTTGGGCCCACTCATACGCTACCTAAGCTAAGTAATTGTGTGATACCGTGGGAATTTGGTTCTCTACAGTTCAACCGGTATCATAATTTATGAATTTCTACGTGAATCAAGATCGAGGAAAGGAAGTCTTCAAATCACTGACTCAAACCCATTGTCGAATACTACTCAGCGGAATATGGAGGTACTTATGGCAGAACAGGCCGATCTGGTCTTTCACAATAAAGTGATAGATGCAACTGCCATGAAACGACTTATTAGCAGATTAATAGATCACTTCGGAATGGCATATACATCGCACATCCTGGATCAAGTAAAGACTCTGGGTTTCCAGCAAGCCACTGCTACATCCATTTCATTAGGAATTGATGATCTTCTACCAATACCTTCTAAGGGATGGATAGTCCAAGATGCTGAACAACAAAGTTTTATTTTAGAAAAGCACCATCATTATGGGAATGTACACGCGGTAGAGAAATTGCGTCAATCCATTGAAATATGGTATGCTACAAGTGAATATTTGAGACAAGAAATGCATCCTAATTTTAAGATGACTGATCCTTCTAATCCAGTCCATATAATGTCCTTTTCGGGAGCTAGAGGAAATGTATCTCAGGTACATCAATTAGTAGGTATGAGAGGATTAATGTCGGACCCCCAAGGACAAATGATTGATTTACCCATTCAAAGCAATTTACGCGAAGGACTTTCTTTAACGGAATATATCATTTCCTGCTACGGAGCCCGCAAAGGAGTTGTGGATACTGCTGTACGAACATCAGATGCTGGATACCTCACGCGTAGACTTGTTGAAGTAGTTCAACACGTTGTTGTGCGTAGAACGGATTGTGGAACTATCCGAGGTATTTCCGTGAGTTCTCGAAATGGGATGACGGAACGAATTTGGATCCAAACACTAATCGGTCGTGTATTAGCAGACGATATATATATGGGTCTACGATGCATTGCCGCTCGAAATCAAGATCTTGGGATTGAACTTGTCAATCGATTCATAACCTTTCGAGCACAATCAATATATATTCGAACCCCCTTTATTTGCAGGAGTACATCTTGGATCTGTCGATTATGTTATGGTCGGAGTCCCGCTCATGGCGATCTGGTCGAATTGGGAGAAGCAGTAGGTATTATTGCGGGTCAATCAATTGGGGAACCAGGAACTCAACTAACATTAAGAACTTTTCATACGGGTGGAGTATTTACAGGCGGTACTGCAGAACATGTACGAGCCCCCTTTAACGGAAAAATCAAATTCAATGAGGATTTGGTTCATCCCACCCGTACACGTCATGGATATCCTGCTTTTCTATGTTATATAGACCTGTATGTAACTATTGAGGGTCAGGATATTCTACAGAATGTCAATATTCCACCAAAAAGTTTTCTTTTTGTTCAAAATGATCAATATGTAGAATCAGAACAAGCGATTGCTGAGATTCGCGCCGGAAAATCCACTTTCCCTTTTAAAGAAAGGGTTCGAAAACATATTTATTCTGATTCGGGGGGAGAAATGCACTGGAGTACTGATGTGTACCATGCGCCTGAATATATATACGGTAATGTTCATCTGTTACCAAAAACAAGCCATTTATGGATATTATCAGGAGGTCCGTGCGGATCCAGTATAGTCCCTTTTTCGCTTCACAAGGATCAAGATCAAACGCATGTTCATTCTCTTTCTGTCGAACGGAGATCTATTTCTTACCTTTCAGCGACTAATGATCGAGTGAGACACAAATTGTTTAGTTCGGATCCTTCCGGTAAAAAAAGGGGGGGGATTCTTGATTATTCAGAACCTGATCGAATGCTATCTAATGGCCATTGGAATTTCCTATACCCCCCCCCTCTCCACGAGAACTCTGATTTATTGGCGAAAAGGCGAAGAAATAGATTCATCATACCATTCCAATATGATCAAGAACGAGAGAAAGAACTAATGTCCCATTCTGGTATCTCGATTGAAATACCCATAAATGGTATTTTACGAAGAAATAGTATTCTTGCTTATTTCGACGATCCACGATACAGAAGAAGCAGTTCGGGAATGACTAAATATGGAACCATAGGCGGGGAAGCAACCGTCAAAAAAGAGGATTTGATTGAGTATCGAGGAGCAAAAAAATTTGGGCCGAAATCGAAATACCAAATGAAAGTAGATCAATTTTTTTTCATTCCCGAGGAAGTGCATGTCTTTCCCGGATCTTCGCCCATAATGGTACGGAACAATAGTCTCATTGGAGTAGATACACGAATCGCTTTAAATACAAGAAGCCGAGTGGGTGGATTGGTCCGAGTGGAGAGAAAAAAAAAAAATATTGAACTGAAAATCTTTTCTGGAGATATCCATTTTCCTGGAGAGACAGATAAGATATCCCGACACAGCGGCATCTTGATATCACCAGGAACAGGAAAAAAAAATTCTAAGAAATCAAACCAATCGAAAAATTGGATCTATGTCCAGCGGATCACACCTACCAAGAAAAAGTATTTTGTTTTGGTTCGACCCGTAGTCACATATGAAATAGCTGATGGGATCAATTTATCAACGCTTTTCCCCCAGGATCTGTTGCAGGAAAGGGATAATGTGCAACTACAAGTTGTCAATTATCTCTTTTATAGAAATGGAAAACCAATTCGAGGAATTTATCACACAACTATTCAATTAGTTCGGACTTGTTTAGTATTGAATTGGGAACAAGACCGAAATGGTTCTATAGAAGAGGTTCATGCTTCCTTTGTTGAAGTAAGGGCAAATGATCTGATTCGAGATTTTATAAAAATGGATTTGGTGAAGCCCCAGCCCCCTATTTCGTATATCGTAAAAAGGAATGATACGACGGGTTCAGGGTTGAACCCTGATAATGGATCAGATCGCACCAATATCAATCCTTTGTATTCCAAGGCGAGGATTCAATCACTTACCCAACAGCAAGGAACTATTCGTACGTTTCTGAATAGAAATAAGGAATGCCAATCTTTTCGAATTTTGTCATCATCTGATTGTTCTCGAATTTGTCCAGTCAATGGTTCAAAATGTCACAAGGTGACAAAAGAACTAATTCCAATTAAAGAGAATCCTATGATTCCCATTAGGAATTCGTTAGGTCTCTTAGGGACTATACCTAAAATCGCGAATTTTTATTCATCTTCTCGTTTAAAAACTCATAATCCAATTTTGTTAAAAAAATATTTGCTACTTGACAATTTAAAACAGATTTTCCAAGTACTTAAATACTATTTAATGGATGAAAATAAGAGAATTTATAATCTCGATCCGCGCAGTAACATCATTTTGAATCTATTCGATTTGAATTGGTCCTTCCTACGTCACGAGTATTGTGAGGAGACATCCACAATAATTAGCCTTGGACAGTTTCTTTCTGAAAATGTATGTATATCCAAATACGGACCACACAGAAAATCTGGCCAAGTTCTAATTGTTCATGTTGACTACTTAGTAATAAGATCCGCTAAGCCTCATTTGGCCATTCGAGGAGCAACCGTCCATGGTCATTATGGAGAAATCCTTTACGAGGGAGATACATTAGTTACATTTCTATATGAAAAATCGAGATCGGGTGATATAACGCAAGGTCTACCAAAAGTAGAACAGGTGTTAGAAGTGCGTTCGATTGAGTCAATATCGATGAACTTAGAAAAGAGGATTGAAGGTTGGAATGAGCATATAAGAAGAATTCTTGGAATTCCGTGGGGATTCGTGATTGGCACTGAGCTAACCATAGCTCAAAGTCGTATCTTTTTGGTTAATAAGATCCAAAAAGTTTATCGATCCCAAGGGGTGCAGATCTCTAATAGGCATATAGAGATTATTGTACGTCAAATAACATCCAAAGTGTCGGTTTCAGAAGATGGAATGTCTAATGTTTTTTCACCTGGCGAACTAATCGGATTCTTGCGGGCGGAACGAACAGTGCGTGCTTTGGAAGAAGCGATCTGTTACCGAGCCATCTTATTGGGAATAACGAAGGCATCTCTGAATACCCAAAGTTTCATATCTGAAGCCAGTTTTCAAGAAACCGCTCGGGTTTTAGCAAAAGCCGCTCTACGAGGCCGCATTGATTGGTTGAAAGGCCTGAAAGAGAACGTTGTTCTGGGGGGGATGATACCTGTTGGTACAGGATTCAAAGGATTAGTGCACCGTTCAAGGCAACACAGCAACATTCCTTTGGAAATAAAAAAGAAGCATCTATTCGAGGGGGAAATGAGAGATATTTTGTTCCAACACAGAGAATTATTGGGTTATTGCATCCCAAAGAATTTTCATGATACATCAGAACAATCATTTACGGGATTTCTTAATTCCTAAGAGCAGATTCATTCTTTTATTTTCCGTTTTTTAACTATCTGGTCTTGGTCCGGTCATTTGATTTGGTAATAAGGATAATAATGGATAGAAAGGAATTAATGACTTAGACCGTATATCAACGGTCCATCTCCGGTAGAAGGTTCCGTCGGAACAATTATTTATTTCGTGGTACCTCGTCTCTTTTTTTTTTTCAAAAAAAAAAAGAGGAAAGGTGTGGGGAGAAATGAAAAAAAGAGATTGGAACATCAATTTGGAAGAGATGCTGAAGGCAGGAGTCCATTTGGGTCATGGTACTAGGAAATGGAATCCTAGAATGGCACCTTACATCTCTGCAAAGCGTAAAGGTATTCATATTACAAATCTTACTAGAACTGCTCGTTTTTTATCGGAAGCCTGCAATTTAGTTTTTGATGCAGCAAGTAGGGGAAAACGCTTCTTAATTGTTGGTACAGAAAGGAAAGTAGCTAGTTCAGTAGCATCAACTGCAATAAGGGCTCGGTGTCATTATGTTAATAAAAAATGGACTGGTGGTATGTTAACGAATTGGTCCACTACAGAAAGGAGACTTTATAAATTCAGGGACTTGAGAGCGAAACAAAAGACAGGGAAACTCAACCGTCTCCCGAAAAAGGATGCAGCAATATTGAAGAGACAATTATCCCGCTTGCAAAGATATCTGGGTGGGATCAAATATATGACAGGGTTACCCGATATTGTCATCATCGTTGATCAGCAAAAAGAAAATACGGCTCTTCGAGAATGTCTCACTTTAGGAATTCCAACGATTTGTTTAATCGATACAAATTGTGATCCAGATCTCGCGGATCTTTCGATTCCAGCCAACGATGACGCTAGAGCCTCAGTCCGATTGATTCTTAACAAATTAATATCCGCAATTTGTGAGGGTCGTTCTAGCTCTATAAGAAATCGTTGATTAATTATAAGATAAGTCAATGCCTTTGGAACTCCATAAATTGATTGAATCGGTTACTATTCCTGAATCTCAAAAAGGAGACCAAAAGCACTGAGGATATTATTTAATTACTCAGTAAAATTAGTAAAATATACATACCATTTTGGTAAAATATACCATTAAAGTAGGCGAGCCGAGAAAGAGATGGTTGAATCAAAATAATTTCTTTTTATGTTCTATTTTTGTCAGAGAGCAATATGAATGTTCTACCATGTTCCATCAACACACTAAAAGAAGGGTTATACGATCTATCCGGTGTGGAAGTAGGCCAGCATTTCTATTGGCAACTAGGGGGTTTCCAAGTCCATGCCCAAGTACTTATCACTTCTTGGGTCGTAATTGCTATCTTACTAGGTTCAGTCAGTATAGCTGTTCGGAATCCACAAACCATTCCAACAGACGGTCAGAATTTCTTCGAATATGTCCTTGAATTCATTCGAGACTTGAGCAAAACCCAGATTGGAGAAGAGTATGGTCCTTGGGTTCCCTTTATTGGAACTATGTTCCTTTTTATTTTTGTTTCTAACTGGTCAGGTGCTCTTTTACCTCGGAAAATTATACAATTACCTCATGGGGAGTTAGCTGCACCGACGAATGATATAAATACTACTGTTGCTTTAGCTTTACCCACGTCAGTGGCATATTTCTATGCGGGTCTTACCAAAAAAGGATTGAGTTATTTCGGTAAATACATTCAACCAACTCCAATACTTTTACCAATTAACATCTTAGAAGATTTCACAAAACCCTTATCACTTAGTTTTCGACTTTTCGGGAATATATTGGCCGATGAATTAGTAGTTGTTGTTCTTGTTTCTTTAGTACCTTTAGTAGTTCCTATACCTGTTATGTTCCTTGGATTATTCACAAGTGGGATTCAAGCTCTTATTTTTGCAACTTTATCCGCGGCTTATATAGGCGAATCCATGGAAGGTCATCATTGACTAGGTTATCCCAACCTGTCGGTGGCTCAAGAGAATTTACTTGGGAACATAATATATACAAATACGTTATATATGGTCTGAAGTAAGAGCAAACAAAAAAGGTGTACGATATTAGCGAATTGTAAAAATGTAAAGGGGCGGGGGAGGAAAGAGGTCTAGGTTAGGTCTAATAAAAGATCTTTTTCCTAAGATTCCTGCTTGGTCCATTTATTCATATCTCTCCAATCAATATTCTATTTATATTTGTTCAGTCAATGACGATTATTAATTGGAATAAGAAAAGAATTCTTATGTTTATCTGTTTCCGACGTACGACTAAACAAACAAAAAAAAGAAAAACTGATAGAATCATTTCCATTTCATTTGATTTCATTCAATTCAACAATGGATCCAATTGTCATTCAATTGGATCAATCCAATCTTGATATTGATACGTAATGATTCTGGGGCTGATGAATCCGTCTGTTTCTACCCATGCGGATAATGATAAGGAGAAGAGTTTACAAACAAATAAGATTCATCAAAAAGTCGGTTAGGGAGAGATATATGTAATGGCTATAAGCTAATCCTGTGTATGTTTCGAAGAATCATTTTAGAATCTGATTCAATATAAGATCGGACGGTTTACGTTATGGACAAAATGTCTGTATATGTAATATTAGATATTCATTATCTATTCACTAGTTCGATATATATGGATAGTCCATATATTACATCCCACTGAATTTCGATGGATTTCCATCTAAGTCCTTCCGTTTCATCTGTGACTGTGGATTGAATGAATAAACAGATGAAGTCAAGCATATGGAAGATAAATAGCGAACAATTGAAAGAATGGTTTGGAACAAGGAAACGGAAGAACTAAAACCATATGGGTTTCCAAAAATTCCACGGATAGGAACTAAAAACGAGATATCGAA